CACAGACAAATCACAGACAAAAAAATATAATAAAATAAATATATAAAGCAACGGAGCCATCATAGTATTTTTGAATTCCTCCGAAAGGAAGGGTGGTAAGTTGATCATTTACCGATCGGGGTCTGATCGATCCTATTTTTTCTTTATTTGATGTAAGGTAAGGGTCAATTTTATTGTAGAGCCGTATGCAATGCATAATGCCCGTACGGTTGTTCGATTATATCTTTTTTTCTTGTTATTCTTTTATCTTTCTTTTATCTTCCCCTCATCATGCGAAATAAAGAAACCTTTTATTTTCTTATATCATCAGGGTAATGATCCATCAACCTGCTGGTTCTTTTTCTGAAGTAGCAACGGGAGAATTCATCCTGGAAGTGGGAGAACTGCTGAAACTACGTGAAACCCTGACAAGGGTTTATGTACAAAGAACGGGCAAACCCCTATGGGTTGTCTCCGAAGACATGGAAAGAGATGTTTTTATGTCAGCAACAGAGGCCCAAGCTTATGGAATTGTTGATCTTGTAGCGGTTGAATGACAATAGCCTGGATTTCGCATCAATTCGTGATTTGAAATTACCCCTGCCGAGTTTCATATTAATATTCTATGACTTTTATTTACTATTCTATTCAATAAAAGGAATTCATAATCATGCGGTTAGGATCAATCTAAACCAGTCCATTATGTATATGATTCAACATGCCAACGATTAAACAACTTATTAGAAATACAAGACAGCCAATTAGAAATGTCACAAAATCCCCCGCGCTTCGGGGATGCCCTCAGCGTCGAGGAACATGTACTAGGGTGTATGTGCGACTCGTTCAGATCATGAACTAGAACAAAGGAAAGAGAGCAATGTTCGAATATCAATGATCAAATAGGATAGAACGGAAAACGAACTACATTTCCTATCTAAAAATAAGAAAATGGAGCATATCCCTTTTATTGTGTATGAAATTTATGGTTTATATTGGTGTAAATCCACTCACCTCAATTCAAGATGAGAAGCAATTCTCCATTGGTAGCAAATGGTTATCCATTAAGCGGAGGAAATCTTAGTTAATATAGACCCCTCTTGCAAGAACGGACTAACAGGGTCAGCTACCCAGCCAACCTTCATAATTAAATACCGTTACTGTATAGGTAGAGCTCGTTGTGAAAGACCTATTACTGGATAATTCATGGGTAGAGCCGAAGAATGTGAACTATACAAGTTAGCAATAACATTGATTAAATGAAGTAAAGGCTCCGGTGTATAGAGAAGACCTCACCGTTTAAGAAGTAACCATAGAAACGATGGAATCCACTATTTCTTTATCATTGCTATTTTTTTTTTATTTTTAATACCTAGTATAGTACAATTTCGTATTTCGAGGTGAAACGCCTATAAAAAAGAAAAAATCGTGGTTGGGAAGGTTATAGTAGCCAAAGCCGTTGGAATTTTTAGTTTATACATTGGAAAAATCCGTTTTGTTATTAATATACTAGGAAGGGGGCAAAAGAATAACTGAAAGAAAGGAAATCTATTAGTTATTCGTGAAAGTTTCATTTATTCAATGACCAGAATTAGACGGGGATATATCGCTCGGAGACGTAGAACAAAAATTCGTTTATTTGCATCAAGCTTTCGGGGGGCTCATTCAAGACTTACTCGAACTATTACTCAACAAAAAATAAGAGCTTTGGTTTCGGCTCATCGGGATAGGGATAAGCAAAAAATCTATTTTCGTCGTTTGTGGATCACTCGAATAAATGCAGCAATTCGTGAAAGGGGGGTATGCTATAGTTATAGTAGATTAATAAACGGTCTGTACAAGAGACAGTTGCTTCTTAATCGTAAAATACTTGCACAAATAGCTATATCAAATAGGAATTGTCTTTATATGATTTCCAATGAGATCATAAAAGAAGTAGGTTGGAAGGAATCCACCGGTTAAACGGAGTTGCCCGGAGAATGAACTCCGGGAAGGTCGAATAAAAATGAATAGAATATGATAAAATATGAGAAAGTAGTCAAAATAAATATGAATCAACAAGTTCAATAAAAAAATTTCTTCTTCCCAGATTATTATTTGTTTTCTTACGACACGAGAATTCAATCCGGATTCTTGGATTTTTCCAACAAAATATCAATCCCCGTTTGAGTTCGGATGGGAATTCGAATTCAAGTGAAGAAAGGGTAAACCTATCTTTTTCTGGCTCTAAGACTAGGAGTTCTAGTGGTCGACTCGGTTCTTTCAAATTGTTTCTCATTATTAAGAAAAGGTAACAAAGATAAAATACGAGCTTGTTTTATAGCAATAGTAATTAATCGTTGTTGTTTCAAGGTCAATCTATTCACTCGTCTAGATAATATTTTTCCCTGTTCACTAATAAATCGACTAATTAAACTCATGTTTTTATAATCAATTCGATCCCCCGATTGGATCGGGGGCAAACGCCTACGAAAAGATCGCTTGGATTTAAGAAAAGTTCGCTTGGATTTATCCATGGTTTGGT